ATACCAAGGCAAACCCATGTAAATACCCCTTTCTGAAAAAGAAATAGACATTATGTAACTTTATCGCATTGGAAAAGACTAGACCGTGTATTTCACCTGTTCGGTAGATTTTGTATAGGAAAAGATTTATATTTATTTGTATTCCCTTCTTTTATTTTTAATGAAATAGAAAGAGAAGGGAACAATTCTATTTATTTCTATTTAGAAAAGAACAAAGAGAAACAGATCTTATTCTATACTCGATAAGTACCAATACGCAATGGGAGGATTTTGAGGGAAAAAGAATGCATATATACTTTTTAGAATTCGAAATCATTCGAACAATCGGCTGATCTGATCGATTCCGTTCGTTACAATTTTTTTTTATTCATTCTGTCTTCCTCTATGAACCTTCCAGTCCTATATTCCTATATATAAAGTATATATCTATATACTAATATTCTAAATTAGAATCTATATACTTTATACTCTAAATACTCTAATTCTATCTAGATAATAATATATCTATCTAATAATATTCTAATAATATTAAGTTCTATATTCTATAATATATAGAATATAAAATTCTAATATAGAATAGAATATAGAAAGAAAATTAAAAGATATAAAAATAGAATGAATATTATAGAAAATAAATATATAGTATATATTATATTAGAATATATTAGATTAGAATCTAGAAATATGCTAATACTACTAATACTAATATTATAAGATATAAAAATAGAAAAGAAAGAGAAAAAATGATGAAGACAATAAAACCCATTGTTACGTTTCCATATTAAAGTAAAGTATAGTACTTCATTTTTTTTATCTTAATGCCCATTGGTGTTCCAAAAGTACCTTTTCGGAATCCTGGAGAGGAAGATGCAGCTTGGGTTGACGTATAGTGCGACTTGTCAGACATATGGATCATATGGTATTTCCCCGTTATCTCCCCCGATCGAGTATTCTCTATTTCGCCCAATCCAATAAATAGATATTCAATCTTGTATTGATTGAACAATCAATAATTTGGAGCGTGAAGCACAAAAATTCCTATTGGGGATGAATATTCTCAATTAAAATAATTGATGGTTTACTTGGACTGATAAAGTATCCAGGCTCCGTTCAGAGAATACCAAATTAAATTGGAAATGGTAATAGTAAAAGTAATAGAATGGGAGTGTAAATGTAGTAATATAAATAAGAAATATTCAATAGAAATAGAAAAAAAATATAAAAAATCTAATAATATTAGATAATTAAATAAGAAATATTCAATAAAGAATATAAAAATAAAATATAAATTTAATGAAAGTATTAATAAATTATGAAATTCATTAATAATTAAATAGAATATAATATAACTTACTATAATAGACTATAATAGAATATTCTAATATAATCTATGTATGTAGAATATATGATGATTGCACGATTACCACTTGTATCATAGACTATCCCTATAATTACTATAGGGATAATATAAAACTGCCTACCAATGGAGTAGTATTATTAATACATCGAATATTTTGGGGAAAGTTATGAAACAATTGAAAAAAAAGAAGTGGTACTGGAATCATTTGACCTATATGCGCAAATGGAATTCGGGCAAATCTTCCCCCGGAGTAGAACAAGAACCTAAAAGAATTGAAAGGGTCCATTCAGGAACAAGAAAATTACATCGTAATTTGAATTTCGATGAAACAATACATCAATGAGAAGTTAGTTCAATAAGTTCATAAAATTCTTTTTTATATTCTACTTTTATATTCTACATTATAGAATATAGGGAAAGGGAAGGAGGGCAAAACTCATGTTAAAAAAAAAAGAAATAGGACTGGAATCAATACATTGATTTTTTTTTCGCAATTCTTTTGAACCGTATGCATCCAAAGGTGCACGTACGGTTCCTCAGGGATACAATTTTTCCCTAATCAACCGACTTCATCGAGAAAGATTACTTTTTTTAGGCCAAGAGGTTGATAGCGAGATCTCGAATCAACTTGTTGGTCTCATGGTATACCTCAGCATAGAGGATGATACTAGGGATCTTTATTTGTTTATAAATTCTCCAGGTGGATGGGTAATACCGGGAATAGCTATTTATGATACTATGCAATTTGTGTCACCGGATGTACATACAGTATGTATGGGATTAGCCGCTTCAATGGGATCTTTCATTCTGGTTGGAGGAGAAATTACCAAACGTCTAGCATTCCCTCACGCTTGGCGCCAATGAGTTTTTTTTATTTGAGAAAAAAATACTATGCCTTCGCTGTATCGAATATGAATCAAATAAAGAATAAGTAATAATAGCATGGCACTTCGAGTTCGATATGAACAAACCATTAGTGTTTTTTTCTAACATGAGATTTTGTATCGAGATAGTAGTATGAAAGAAGGGTTATTCCCAAGTTGATTTTATGTGTCAAGCAAGAGTCAATTTCAGCGTCACAAACCATTATTCTTCCACACCAGAAGTATTTTTCTTATTTTTATGTTATGATAAGAAAGAGTCAAAAAAATGGAAAAAATAATTTTCTCCTTCTTGGATCATATCAAAAAGAAACTTTGGGATTGCTAAACCACAGACGAGATAAATAGATAAACATATAAAGCAACAGAACCATCATAGTATCTTTTTTACTACTACGAAAGGAAGGGTGGTAAATGGATCATTTAACGATTTGGATCGGATGGGTTCTTTTTCTTCTTTTCGATAGAATTTCTTCTATCGAAAAAATAAATTCCATTGCAGAGCCGTATGCAATGTACAAAAGATGCCCGTACGGTTGTTTAATTCTATTTTTTATTGTTATTTTGATTATCCCTTACTTTAACCCAATCGTGCGATATATAGATAGAAGAACCATTCATGATGTTATATCAATATCATCAGGGTTATGATTCATCAACCTGCTAGTTCTTTTTACGAGGCACAAGCAGGGGATTTTATTCTGGAAGCAGAAGAACTATTGAAGCTTCGCGAAACTCTCACAAAAGTTTATGTACAAAGAACGGGCAACCCTTTATGGGTTATATCCGAAGATATGGAAAGGGATGTTTTTATGTCAGCAACAGAAGCCCAAGCTTATGGCATCGTTGATCTTGTAGCGATCGAAAATGAAAATACTAGGGATTCCATATAAATATAAATATAAGAATTTCGTTTCAAAATTTGAAATTTCCGTGTGAATAGAAATCATTCATAATCATCAACCATCAGGTTAAGATCGATCTAAGCCAACCCGCTCTATTCTATCTAGAATGAGATTCTATAGACACGCCATGCCAACCATTAAACAACTTATTAGAAACGCAAGACAGCCAATAAGAAATGTCACGAAATCTCCCGCTCTTCGAGGATGTCCTCAGCGTCGAGGAACATGTACTAGGGTGTATGTGCGACTCGTTCAGTTCAGATCATGATGAGTTTGAAGAAATGCAAAAGTATCAACGACCACTATCAATGAATTAGGATAGATAGAGTGGAAGACGGCCATTTAATTTACTAGTATCTAAAAATGAAGATCTATCATCTACCTAATTATGTTATGAATTTATGGTTTCTATTGGTGCAAATCCAATCACTCCGTTTGAGATGAGAAGGAATTCTCCATTGGTAACAAATAGTTATCCATTAAGCGGAGGAAAAAGGTTATGCTCCTATTCCTTTTCTTGAAAAAACGGACTAACAAGGTCAGCTACCTAGCCAACTTTCAGAATTAAATGCCGTCACTGTATGGATAGCTTTTTTTGTGAAAAGGACTATTACTTTCTAATTAGAATTGAAAAAAGAATTCTAATTGAAAAATGGATGGGTAGAGCCAAAGAGTGTGAACTATACAAGTTCACAATAAAATTCGATGAAATGAAAGAAGAGGCTCCGGTGTATAGAGAGGACCTCACCGTTTCAGAAGTTGCCATAGAAACGAGGAAACCCACTATTCTTTTTTATTTAGTAGCAGTCGAATTTCTTATTTACAGGCGAGATACCTTGAAGAAAGAAAAAATCGTGGTCGGGAAGGTCATAGTCGCAAAAGCCATTGGAATTTATATTTTATATATTGGAAGAATCCGCTTTGTTATTAATTGACCGGAAGAAAAGGATGACTGAAAGAAGAGAAATCAATTAGTTATTCAAGAAAGTTTCATTTGATTCAATGACCAGAGTTAAACGAGGATATACAGCTCGGAGACGTCGAAAAAAGATTCGTTTATTTGCATCAACCTTTATAGGGGCTCATTCAAGACTTACTCGAACGACTATTCAACAAAGAATGAGAGCTTTGGTTTCCTCTCATCGAGATAGGAGCAGGAAAAAGAGAGATTTTCGTCGTTTGTGGATCACTCGGATAAATGCGGTAACTCGTGAGGTTAGGCTATTCTATAGTTATAGCCTATTCATCAACAATCTGTACAAGAGACAATTGCTTCTGAATCGTAAAATACTTGCGCAAATAGCCCTATCAAATAAGAATTGTTTTGATATTATTTCAAATAAAATCATCAATCAAAAATAAAAAAAAAATACAAATCAAATAAAGGAATAAAAAAATCTTAATAGAATCTATTATACATGAAACAAGAATGATTGAAACAGGATTTCCCGGAGAAAGGACTCCGGGAAGATAGAATAAAAAGAAATGAAGATTTGAGTAGTAAGAATAAACGAACATTTTTCAAGAAAAAAAGATTTCTTCCCCATTTTTCCTTTTTTATAATACAAGAATCGAATCTGGATTCTAGTTTTTTCGAGCAAAAATTAATATAAGCTTGAGTTCCAATTGGAGTTTTGAGGAGTATATCTATTTATTTTTGGTTCTAGGACCAGTAGTTCTAGGGATCGACTCCACTCTATCCAATTGTTTCTCATTATTACGAAAAGGTAACAATGATAAAATACGAGCTTGTTTTATAGCAATAGTAATTAATCGTTGTTGTTTCAAGGTCAACCTATTCGTCCGTCTAGATAAGATTTTTCCTTGTTCACTAAGAAATCGACTAATTAAACTCATGTTTCTATAATCGATTCGATCCCCCGATCCAATTGGGGGTAAACGCCTACGAAAAGATCGCTTGGATTTACGAAAAGGTTGTTTGGATTTATCCATGGTTTGCTTATTCCTTGTTTGTTTATTCCTTCTATATAAAAGAATCTATAAAATAGAATTCTCTTTTTTTTCTTATTCATTTAAGATTCGACCAAAATAGGATTTGGTTTGTATTATATATGTTAAGATGTAAAGTTCTTACTCTTCCCGCTACTTGGAAAAATCACACACACATTCCGTTCCACCTATTTCTTTATTTCCCCATGAATCGTATACTTTTGACAATAGCGACAAAATTTTCTAAATTCTAGTCGATTGGGTGTATTGTGTCGATTCTTTTGAGTAATATATCTAGAAATGCCCGGCGATTCTTTATTGACACCCTTTCGAACACAACAGGTACATTCCAAAATCACTATAATTCTGATATCTTTACCCTTGGCCATGAACCTCCTTTTCATTTTGGATCGACTTCACTTTAGAACTCTCTTCATTTTCTTTTTGATCCGAACCAAATAAAAAAAATCTATATTCTATATCTAGACTATATTAATAAAAGTTACTAACTAGAAATGTAATTTGTAAATATTTTCTTTTTCGAATTATTAGAATTCAAATGACTTCGGAGTACTAGAATCTAAAATAGAATTACTATGAATAACTAGAAAGAAAAAGAGTCATATTCATTAATAGAAGAATATTAAGAATATCGTAATAATTAATTAATACAATTTTTTCTAACTATGAATTATTCCTATCCTAATCTCAGTATTTTATTCTTTCTATGTTAAAATTTTGTTGCCCCTAGACTGGATCCACATTTCCATTTCTTTTCCCCAAAATTCTATCGTAGATTCACTGTATTTTGACTGAGGTTCGATACACTCTTTCTCTTTCTTTTTTTTTAGGATAGGAAAGAAAAAGGAAGCGAAATTGGAGCCATGTTACGTAGAATTGTATCTCAAATCTTCTTCATTTCTTCACAGATCAATACAAGAATTCAATCAGGATGAAAAAAAGGGGAATGACAAGGCATCCGGAAATAAACGATTAATTTCTATCAATAGACCTGCTAAAGACCCAAACCATAGAGTGGTTATCACAGGTGCCGTTGAGAGATATGTTTTTATATCTCGCATTGAAAATCCTCCTTCTTCTTTTATTTTCTATTTTTTTCTTATTTATTTTAATTCTTTATTTGTATTGTATATTGTAATACATATAAATACATATATAGTCCTAGTTCGATATTCTAATACATAGATCATAGATAACCCGATATTTTAGTTCAAGATCATTTGTTTTTGCTTGAAATAAAATTAGAATTAGGAATTACTAACTAAAATGCATATGTACAATGACCCAGCAGATTCAATTTTTCCGCTCCCTAAAAAAATGACAAGAACATTTTCTACCTATCTATATAGGTAGAGCAAAAAAGAAGGATGTGGAAAACAAGACATGTATTTTATACAATGACACTGTACAACAATTTTTAAAAGGGATGTAGCGCAGCTTGGTAGCGCGTTTGTTTTGGGTACAAAATGTCACAGGTTCAAATCCTGTCATCCCTACCTATTCTTTCTCCTATGGACAGTGACGAGGGATTCATTGAGTAAGATCGGGAAATTTTGGACATAATCTTTTGTTTGTACATACTATATGTACATATACACAATACCCCTCGGGGGTAAAAAAATCCTTTTCTTTACACTTTACAATCGTATCTACTGTTATAGGATATAAGAAAGCGCTCTTAGTTCAGTTCGGTAGAACGCGGGTCTCCAAAACCCGATGTCGTAGGTTCAAATCCTACAGAGCGTGATTCCGTTTATGTTATGCCGAATTACAATAAAATAACTGAACAAAACAAAGTCTAATTGCAACTTAAATTTGACCTCCTCCTTGTAGGAGGTCAATCAAAAAAAGAAATGTTACTCAATCAAAGGTCCAACTGATCACCGCGCCTGTATTGTAAATATGCAGTTACAAATAATCCTGTTAAAGTAATAGGAATTAGACCTAAGACGATTCCAAATAGAAAAACTTCAATCATTTCAATTTGTTTTAGGGAATAAAAAGATAGGTAAGATCTATCCCTAAAATATTAATCTGAATTATCCGTGAATCTCAATGACCGGGAATTTGCAATTGAGAACCATAGAATAACTGAAATAAAATATTCTGGGAGGCTTTGATTTTTATTTTTGTAAATTGTTTATTGAATTTCATTCATTTCAAATAAGTCGTATCTTGTTCAAACCAATAAATATAGCTGGGGTTATAGTTGAAGCAGCCAGTAAAAAACCAAAATAACTAGTTAGAATAGGCATGAAAGAGCTAAATTAGATATGTTCTTTTAATACATATATGAATAAAACATTTACCTAAGTCTCAATCCAGATATGACGGTAATAAAAACGAATTTAAAGAATTCGTTTAGTTTCAATTGAAAGTTCTT